GGTTCCTAGAGCTCCTTGTAAGGCTTGTTGGAAAACTCGTTGTCGGACCTGATTAATTGCTTTTTGTTGTTCAAAATGAATGGTTTCATTTTTATAATTTTCTAATCGTTCCAAATTCTCAGAAGCAGCATTAATCAAATTTGATTTTTCGCGTTCTATCTCAGAGTACCCATTCACTCGAAACTCATCTGCCTCGATTTCTACTTTCCGCAAGCGAGTTCGGGCTTTTTCGAGCTGTTCAATGGCTGCTCCACGTAGTTCTTCTGAATTTCGAATAGTGCTCAAGATCCTCTGTTTTCGATTATCTAATAAATCACTTAATGAAAGTAGATTTCCGTCCTATTTATTTCACAACCTTCATGATCTCTTCCCGAACCAAACATGAATCTTTCGATTCATTTGGCTCTCACGCTCAGTTACTTATAGGGCGTTCCTATATCTTTTCATGTAATGAGCCTACCCTTTCCTCTCTGTTCGTATTCCAAGATAGTGAAACGGAAACAAGATCAGGATATTCTGAGGGTTCTTCCGACCAAACAAAATTTTGTAATTGCCAGCAAAGTTGTTTCTTTTTTTGTCTTTTTTCTTCAAATCCAAAAAATTTTTCTTATTTTATTGATACTTTCGCTTTATATACATAATAACTATAATATAGGTTGCCGATTCAGCATTGTTTAAACGGGCAGGTGTCTCACCCATTTCCCTTTTCCAGTAAATAGTTCAGTTCAAATCACTTTATTGATATGAGTGTTCTATATCAGATAAATTGACAACTTTTTTGAAGCCGTCTCCTACTAACTCCTACTAACGTAGTGGTAGAAAGAGTACCACGCTGTGTCTTGACTTCAAACGGTTTTGCTTTAACCATGTTAATGATACTACATTATTGGTTTATAGAGAAGAGAGTCAAAGTGGATTTACCAATAAAAAAGTCACGAAATGCTATAGTTCTTACATATGATTTCTTAATTTATTCAGAAGTAATTCGTCGAGATTGTGCACCCCCCCCTCCTATAAAAAAAAGTGCAGCTGGTTAGATCCAGCCTTTTTTTTGAAATAAACAACTCGCACACACTCCCTTTCCAAAAAAGATCAATACACCAAGCACTACACTTAGATTTATTGGATTTGTTGCTAAAATATCGGTATTAAACCCGAAACTCCCGGCGCATGGCCAGTGACCTAAGGAAACGAAAGAATCGGTTACATTTTTCATATGCTCTCCTCTTATAAATAGAACTAACAAAATCGAACAGAGTTCTGTATAAGTTCGCCGCCACTGTTTGGATTGATTTCTTTTTTTTTTTTTTCTGAATTTCCTTATTTAATAAATAGATTGATTTTCTTTTTCATCTATTCGTTATGATACGAATAGTTTCATATTCATTAATATGAATAATTTTATTCATATTAATAATGAAGATTTCAATGAAAAAATAAGATACTTATTGCCTTTCTAGCCACACGGAAATCGCGAAAGACCTCATTTGTTACAATGCTTCTTATTAAATTAAATAATAAAAAAAAAGAAAGAATTTTCTATTTTCTATTAAATAAATTCACTAGGGGGGGGGGGCAAAAGCGGGTGGATCCTCTAATTCCTTATCCTCAAGCTAGCCCTTCCCCTACCTCTAGGGTTAGGGTGATTGTCCCAACGAATAAATAGAAAAAAGAATTCGATTAATTCATTTTAGGGGTAAAGCGTCGGTATAATGCGAAAAGCGGGGGTTCAAGTACATGGCAATAAAATACTAAAATGAAATACGTATTTTTATTTTCAAATTTCTAGGATTAAACAAAAGGATTTGCAAATAAAAGGGCTAATGCCACAACCAGTCCATAAATTGTTAAAGCTTCCATAAAAGCCAGACTAAGCAATAAAGTACCTCGTATTTTACCTTCTGCTTCTGGTTGTCTCGCGATACCTTCTACAGCTTGGCCTGCAGCAGTACCTTGACCGACTCCAGGTCCAATGGAAGCAAGCCCTACTGCCAATCCGGCAGCAATAACAGAAGCGGCAGAAATCAGTTGATTCATGGTAAATTTTATTCCTCGTACAAAAAAAGAAATGGTTAATGATACAATCAACCAATGAATTATCGCCTCCCATTTGATTTCATCATTAAGACCTAACCCAGCAAAAACAAACAAGTAGAGGTAACTAAGAACTCAAAACGAAAATGATGCTATTTCTGAATCAGCAGAACTGCTTCGGCATCTTGTTTGTTTATAGTTCCCACTATCTAATGTAGTCTTTCTTTGGAAATCCATATGGTTCCGGTTCTTCGGTTTCTTTATTCCAAAACACCCTTTCATCCGACTTTTGATTTTACTTTTTTTTTGTTCGTTCTCTTCTATATGCTTGACTTCATCTATTTATTATAAAAATACACAGTCAGAGATCAAATAGAAAGACTTCCGATAGACGGATTCATCTGTTTATGGGCAGTCCGTATCTAACTAATGAATTTCGAATATTACATATACATTTGTTTCTTCCATAACGTAAACCGCTCGTTCGATTGAGTCGGATTCTATCTAGTCTTAAAACATTCTTCGAAACAGCCATAGGAATTGGCTTATTTATAGACATTACATATACCCAACGAAATCCCTCTAATCAACTTTTTTTGAAATCTTCTTTGTTTGTAAACTCTTCTCTTCCTTTTTTTTCTTTATAATTATCACACAATTACAATCCCGCAAAAATATAAACGAATGGGTGGGGTCATTAGCCTAGCTAGAATTGAATGGTTCTATATCAAGATTTTATTATCCAATTGCAGACCATTTTTGTCAATCGTTGAATTCAATTGAAAAAGGAATGTTTCCTTCTATGGAAAGAACGTTGTTTTTGTTTATAAACACATGTTGGAAAAGAAAAAAATAATATAAAAATTGATATTATATGAATCCTAATATCGTAATTGACTCGGCAAATCTGGAAAAAGAATATTTATTAGATTAGAGTGGAAAGATATGATCGAAATATACCAAAAGGGGGGTTAGGAAAAAGATCTTTTTGATCTCTTTCCTTTTTTTACAATTCCCCAATATCGTATATCTTTCTTGTTCCTGCTCTATAGATCGTATCTATCCGATTTTTATACCTATTTTTATATATAAATTCCTTCATTAGATTATCTTGAGTCACGCTTGAGTTTTGGAATAAGCTTTTTTTCCAAAACAAAAAGAAACTTTTGGGAAGCTAGTTAATGATGACCCTCCATGGATTCGCCTATATAAGCCGCAGCTAAAGTTGCAAAAATAAGAGCTTGAATTCCGCTTGTGAATAATCCAAGAAACATGACAGGTATGGGAACTACTGAAGGTACTAAAGAAACAAGAACAACAACTACTAATTCATCAGCCAATATATTCCCAAAAAGTCGAAAACTAAGTGATAAAGGCTTAGTGAAATCTTCTAGGACGTTAATTGGTAAAAGTATTGGGGTTGGTTGAATGTATTTACTAAAATAACCCAATCCTTTTTTTGTAAGACCCGCATAGAAATATGCCACTGACGTGGGTAAAGCTAAAGCAACAGTAGTATTTATATCATTCGTGGGTGCAGCTAACTCTCCGTGAGGCAACTGTATGATTTTCCAAGGTAAAAGAGCACCCGACCAGTTCGAAACAAAAATGAATAGAAACATAGTTCCAATAAAGGGAACCCAAGGGCCATAATCTTCTCCAATCTGAGTTTTGCTCAAATCTCGAATGAATTCGAGAACATATTCGAAGAAATTCTGGCTATTGGTTGGAATTGTTTGTGGATTTCGAACCGCTATAGTGACTGAACCTAATAAGATAGCAATTACGACCCAAGAAGTGATAAGTACTTGGCCATGAACTTGGAAACCCCCTATTTGCCAATAGAGGTGTTGACCTACTTCCACACCAGATATATCGTATAGCCCCTTTAGTGTGTTGATGGAACATGGTAGAACATTCATATTACCCTCTGTGACAGAAATAGAACTTTTAAAAGAATTATTTTGATTCAAACATCTCTTCTCTCATCTCTTCTCTTTCTCGCTTCGCCTAGCATCGTCGATTTTGCATACCAATACCAAAGAATCACATAATATCCCCAGAAATTTTGATCTCTTTTTTGCGATTCAGGATATAGTAACCGATTCAATGAATCAATCTATTGAGTTCCAAAAGTTTATTGACTTATCTTATTATTAATCAACGGTTTCTTATATAGCTAGAATGGCCCTCACAAAGTGCAGATACTAATTTGTTAAGAATCAAGCGGATTGAAGCGATAGCGTCGTCATTAGCTGGAATCGAAATATCTGCCAGATCCGGGTCACAATTTGTATCGATTAAACAAATCGTCGGAATCCCTAAAGTGATACATTCCCGAAGAGCCGTATATTCTTCATGCTGATCAACGATTATTACAATATCAGGCAACCCCGTCATATACTTGATTCCACCCAGATATGTTTGCAAATGAGATAATTTTCTCTTCAACATTGCAGCATCTCTTTTCGGTAGACAGTTGAGTTTCCCCGCCCTTTGTTCCGCTCTCAAATCCCTGAACTTATGAAGTCTCGTTTCTGTAGTGGACCAATTCGTTGACATACCACCGAGCCATTTTTTATTAACATAATGACAGCGAGCCCTTATTGCAGCTAATGCTACTGAATCCGCAGCCTTACTTTTTGTACCAACTATTAAAAAGTGCTTTCCCCTACTTGCTGCGTCAAAAACTAAATCACAGGTTTCTGATAAAAAACGAGCAGTTCTAGTAAGATTTGTAATATGAATACCTTTACGCTTTGCAGAGATGTAAGGTGCCATTCTAGGATTCCATTTCCTAGTACCATGACCGAAATGAACTCCCGCTTCCATCATCTCTTCTAAATTGATGTTCCAATATTTTTTTGTCATCTCTCCCCACATTTTCTTTTTTTTTTTCAAAGTACCCTGAAAATAAATAATTGTTCCGAAGGAACTTTCTCCCGTAAATAGACCGTGCATCAACGGCCCGGGCCAAAATAAAACGGGGAATATCTTTCCGTTTGGTATTATCTTTAATACCAAATCAAACGACTGGTTCAATTCGAATTAGTTAAAAGAAACGAATAAGTCCGCTTTTAGAAATTTTGAATTCCTGTCAAAAATTTCTCTTATGTGTTGTATCATGAAAATTTCTTTTTGTTTTTGGATATGCAAGAACTAAAAAACTCTCTGTGGTGAAACAAAATATTGCTTATTTCCCCCTTAACCAAATTATTCCTTTTTTTTTCCAAAGAAATGTTGTTGTGTTGCCTTGAGCGGCGGACAATTCCTTTGAATCCGGTACCAACGGGTATCATCCCACCCAGAACAACATTCTCTTTCAGACCTTTCAACCAATCAATACGACCCCGCAGAGCAGCTTTTGCTAAAACTCGGGCGGTTTCTTGAAAACTCGCTTCGGATATGAAACTTTGAGTATTCAAAGATGCCCTCGTTAATCCCAATAAGATTGCTCGGTAACAGATTGTTTCTTCCAAAGCGCGCCCTGTCCGCTCTGCTCGCAACAACCCGATTAGTTCTCCGGGTGAAAAAGCATTTGACATTCCATCTTCTGAAACCAAAACTTTTGATGTTATTTGGCGTACAATAATCTCTATATGCCTATTATGGATCTGCACCCCCTGGGATCGATAAACCTTTTGAATCTTATTAACCAAAGAGATACGACTTTGCGCTATGGTTAACTCAGCGCCAATTAAAAATCCCCAAGGAATTCCAAGAATTTTGGTTATATTTTCATTCCAACCCTCAACCCTCTTTTCTAAATTCATCGATATTGAATCAATCGAACGAACTTCCAACACCTGTTCTACTTTTGGAAGACCTTGCGTTATATCACCCGATCTCGATTTTTCGTATATAAATGTAACTAATGTATCTCCTTCGTAAATTATTTCTCCATAATGGCCATGAACGGTTGCTCCTGGAGTGGCCAAATGAGGCTTGGCCGATCTGATTACTAAGGAGTCACCATGAACGGTTACAATTTGTCCCGATTTGATGTGTGATCTATATTTGTATATAGATCCATTTTCATAAAAAAGCTGTCCAAGGCTAATTATTGAGAATGTCTTCTCACAAGAATTGTGATGTAGAAAACACCAATTCAAATCGAATGCATTAAAAATGGTGTTACTACATGGATCGGGATTCCAAATTCTACCCTTTTCATCTATTAAATAATAGAGAACGTCTTGGAAAAGGTTTTTGAAATTGTCAAGTATTAAATATTTCTTTAATAAGATCTGATTATCAGTCAGATAATAGTTTCGTGAATCAAAATTCGTAATTTTAGCTATAGTCCCTAAGGGCCCGAAGGAATTTCTAATCAAAATAGCGGGATCCTCCTTAATTGATTTTTTTTTCCCATTGTCAGATTTCGAACCATTGACTTTGAGGGGACCAACTCGAAAACAATTCGATGATGACAAAATGAGAAGGGATGGTAATTGCTTATTGATATTCAACGACGTATGAATAGTCCCGTGATCTTGAGTAAGAGATTGAATCTTAATCTTGGAATAAAAAGGATTTCTATTGGGGCAATCTGATCCATTATCTGGATTCAATCCGTAGCCTGCCGTATCATTTCTTTTTCCAGTATTCAAAACGCGGGGCTTCACTAAATCAACTCTTATGAAATCTCGAATCAGATCATTTGCCCTTACTTCAACAAAGGAAGCACAAACTTCTTCTATAGAACTTGTTTTTTTGTTGTCTTGATCCCAATTCAATACTAAACAAGTTCGAACTAATTGAATACTTGTGTGAGAAATTCCTCGAATGGGTTTGCCATTTCCGTAAAGAATATAATTGACGACTCGGAGTTGTACATTATCCCGTTCTTGCAACGAATCCTGGGGAAAAAGTGTTGCTAAGTTTATGCCATCTGCTATTTCGTATGTAACTACGGGTCGAACCGAAACAAAATACTTTTTCTTGATAGGTGTAACCCGTTGGACATAGATCCCATTTTTCCATTTTTTGGATTCCTTAGAGTTTTTTTTTTCCATTCCTGGCGGTAGCAAGATTCCGCTATGTCGAGAGATTTTATTTGTCTCTCCAGGAAAATGAATATTTCCAGAAAAGATTTTGAGTTCAATCCTTTTTTTTTTTCTCTCCACTCGGACTAATCCACCTACCTGACTTCTTGTATTTAAGGCGATCTCTGTATCGACTCTAATGATACTATTGTTCCGTACCATTATGGACGAAGACCCAGGTAAGATATGCACTTCCTCGGGAATGAAAAAAAATCGATCTACTTTCGTTTGGTATTTCGTCCTCAATTCTTTTGCTCCTCGATATTCAACCAAATCCTCTTTTTTTACAAGAGAATCCACCTCTACGGTCCCATATTTAGTAATTCCCGAGCCGCTTCTTCTGTATCGGGGATCGTCGAAGTAAGCAAGAATACTATTTCTACGTAAAATACCAGTTTTGGGTATTTCAATGGAGATACCAGAATAAGGCATTGGTTCTTTCTCTCCTTCTTGCGAATATTGGAATGGAATGATGAATCTATTTCTTCGCCTCTTCGCCAAGAAATTCGAATTCTCGTGGAGAATGGCAGAATATATAAAATTCCAACAATCGTTGGGTATGCTTTTGTCAGGTCCTGAATAATCAAAAAACCTACCCCCCCTCCCCCCACTGGAAGGATCCGAACTAAACGATTTGCGTCTCACTCGATCATTAGTCACTGAGAAGTCAGAAATTGATCTTTGTTCTAAAGAAAGAGAATAAACATTCATTTGATCTTGATCTTTGTGTAGAGAAAAGAGTGCTCGATTAGATTTGCACGGATTTCCTGATAATATCCATAAATGGCTTGTTTTTGGTAATAGATGAACATTACCATACGTGTATTCGGGGGTATGGTATACATTGGTACTCCAGTGCATTTCTCCCTCTGAATCAGAATAAATATGTTTTCGAACTTTTTCTTTAAAACTTAAAGCGGATGCTCCGGCACGAATCTCAGCAATCACTTGTTCCGATTCTACATATTGATTGTTTTGAACTAAAATAAAACTTTTTGGGGGAATATTCACTTTATGTAGAATATCCCGACTTTCAATAGTTACATAAAGGTCTATATAACATAGAAAGGCAGGATGCCCATGCCGTGTACGTGTGGGATGAACCAAATCCTCATGAAATTTAATTTTTCCATTCGAAGGAGCTCGTACATATTCTGCAGTACCACCTGTGAACACTCCACCGGTATGAAACGTTCTTAATGTTAGTTGAGTGCCCGGTTCTCCAATTGATTGACCCGCAATGACACCCACCGCTTCCCCCAACTCAACTAGGTCGCCATGAGTGGGACTCCGACCATAACATAATCGACAGATCCAAGAAGTGCTCCTACAAATAAAAGGAGTTCGAATATATATTGATTTCGCTTGAAAGGTTATGAAGCGATTGACAAGTCCAATCCCAATATCCTGGTTTCGGGCAGCAATGCACCGTGGACCCATATATATGTCATATGCTAATACATGACCAATTAGTCTTTGGATCCAAATTTTTTCTTCCATACTATTTTGAGGACTCGCCGAAATACCTCGGATAGTACCACAATCTGTTCTACGTACAACAATGTGTTGAACTACTTCAACAAGTCTACGTGTGAGGTATCCAGCATCGGATGTTCGTACAGCAGTATCCACAACTCCCTTGCGAGCTCCGTAGCAGGAAATAATATATTCTGTTAAAGAGAGTCCTTCGCGTAAATTACTTTGAATGGGTAAATCAATCATCTGTCCTTGGGGATCCGACATTAATCCTCTCATACCTACTAATTGATGCACCTGAGATGCATTTCCCCTAGCTCCTGAAAAAGACATTATATGGACTGGATTAGAAGGATCGGTCATTCGAAAATTAGTATGCATTTCTTGTCTCAAATATTCACTTGTAGCATACCATATCTCAATAGATTGACGTAATTTTTCTACAGCGTGTACATTCCCATAATGATGGTGTTTTTCCAAAATCAAACCTTGTTGTTCAGCATCTCGGACTAGCCATCCCTTAGAGGGTATTGTTAAAAGATCATCAATTCCTAATGAAATGGATGTAGCGGTGGCTTGTTGGAAACCCAGAGTCTTTACTTGATCCAGTATATGTGATGTATATGCCATTCCGAAGTGATCTATTAATCTGCTAATAAGTCGTTTCATGGCAGTTCCATCTATCGCTTTATTGCGAAAGGCCAGATCTGCCCGTTGTTCCGCCATAAGTACCTCCGTAGTCCGCTTAGTAGGATTCAACAATGAGTTTTGAGCCAGTGGTTCGAAGACTTCCTTTCCTCGATCTTTATTCACATAGAAATTCGGGAATTGTTATAAGGTAACAGTTGAACCAGAGAGGCAAAAATAGCTACAGATAGTACATAATTACCTAGGTACCGCCGTATGAGTAGGCCCGACAAAATCCCTGTATGGCTTCTTCTATTTCTCGATAGAAAGAAATATGGCCAACAGTGGTTCGAATGTATATACAAAGGATTTCTTTTTTGACACTTTTTACTATTAGATAATGCCCATAAATTTCATGATAGGTACCCAAGGATTCATATTGAACTTCGATTGGAACTTCTCTTAAGGAAATGACACGTTGATCTAGTCGCCACCGGAGCCACAAGGGAGTATCTAAATGGATTCGTTTCTGCCGATAAGCGCCAAGTACATCATAGGAACTACAAAAATAGGGTTCTTTTTCTTTTGTATACCGATATTCAGTATGGTCAACTGTTTCATTTTGATAGTTCCTGCGATTCCATGGATTATACCTATTTGCACAAACACCTTGACGATTTCCGATCGTTAATACATAGAGTCCAATAAGTATATCTTGAGTTGGTACGGAAATAGGACTTCCTATAGCTGGAGACAGGAGATTCATATGAGAAAACATAAGTAAACGAGCCTCCGCTTGCGCTTCCAAAGATAAAGGTACATGAACAGCCATTTGATCCCCATCAAAGTCTGCATTGAATCCCTTACAAACTAATGGATGTAAACAAATAGCACGTCCCTCTACTAAAATGGGTTGGAACGCCTGTATACCTAATCTATGGAGGGTGGGTGCTCGATTTAGCAATACGGGATGACCCTGCATAACTTCTTGAAGTATTTCCCATACAATGGGCTCTTTTTCTCGAATTTTACTTTTCGCAATCCCTATGTTGGAAGCAACGCGCTGCCTTATTAGACCTCGAATTAAAAATGTCTGGAAAAGCTCTATTGCTATTTCTCGAGGCAATCCACATCGATGTAATGAAAGCGAGGGGCCCACGACAATGACGGAACGCCCCGAATAATCAACTCGCTTACCAAGCAGAGTCTCGCGAAATCTTCCTTCTTTCCCTTCAATTACATCTGAAAACGACTTGTAAACTTTATTATAACCATCCCTCATGGGTTGACCGCGAATACCATTATCAAGAAGTGTATCCACGGCTTCTTGCACCAACTTCTCTTGACACATTACTAATTCCCCTGGCGTGGATCTACTTGTTGTTAATAGATCAGTAAGGGTATTGTTCCGATAAATAACTCTTCGATAGAGTTCATTAATATCCGAACTCATTGGCTTACCCCCATCTATCTGAATGATTGGTCTCAACTCGGGAGGAAGAACTGGTAATAGGGACAAAACCATCCGTTCTGGTTCTACATTTGTTCGAATAAAATGTTTAGCTAATTCTATACGTCTAACCAAAAAATCCTTTCGTCTTCCTATTTTTCTATCTTCCCAGTCATTGCCAGTGGACCCTTCTTCCCCTAATTCCTTCCATTCCACCAATGAACAATCTATAATAATTCGCAAATCTAGATCGGCTAATTGTTCTCTGATAGCACCTGCTCCAGTAGATATTTCTCGATTTCGAAATGTATCGAAGCCTTGGGTAGTAAAAAAAAGTGGGATGCTATATTTCCGAGATTGGATTTCATATTCGAATAAACCTCGTAATCGTAAGAAAGTAGGTTTTTTAGCTACGGGCCTAGCAAAAGAAAAATCTGGATAGGTTCCCTATGGGATTCCCCCCCTTAAAAATCGGACGTGAGTGTTTCCTCTCATCCGGCTCAAGTAGTTACATCAAATAAGGAAAGGACTTCCTACTTTAAATTTTAAAAAATTTAAAAATTTTTGTTCTAAAGAACCTCATAGAGATCTACCCATTACTCAAGTTAGCGGCGAAAACCAACCAATATTTTATTGATTCATTCTTACTTTGACTTTTTGAATTAGTTATTCAATCACGACATAAATGAAATTTCATTGAATTGAGTAGTCTATTTCCCTTCAAATTAAAAATGAAAACCCCCTTCCTTTTAGTTAAAGGGATAGCTTGGAACTCATAAGGGATTTACTTGTCTATTTTTTGTTCCGCTCGGTCGTTTAGGTCCCTACTTCACCTCGACGGTTATACCATGATGTCCCTTGAAGCATATATGCGATAGATAGACTCCTGTAACCGTGTTAGATTCGCTTACTTGAAAGGAATCTCTTTCGAAAAGAAATAGAATGGTTAATTCCACGAAAGAAGTTTCTTTGTTAACGAGGTATACCTAGCAATTCCTATTCCTATATTAATTGACCATGGACCAACCCCCCTTCCTTCCTATTTCGATATTTCGAAGTATTGATCACACCCATACATAATTCTGAGCTTCATGTTCCTCCTCTAAAAAGACATGTCAGAGCCGGGGGCATCCCCAATCGGATTGAATGGGATGACAGTTTATCGTCCAAATCTGTAAAATCAAAATTTGGATCAAATCACACATCGCAATAGACTAGGCCTTCTAATTCCTTAAGGGGTTTATCTAACAGATTTGCGATATAACTAGGAAGACGTTTCAAATACCACACATGAGTCACTGGACATGTCAGTTTGATGTATCCCATTTGATATCTTCGTGCCCGAGAATCCGCAAATTCGACTCCGCATTGTTCACAAAAATTCGGGTCTTCTTTTTCATCTCCGATCACTCGATAATTTCCACAAGCACAAATTCCACTTTTTATGGGCCCAGAAATTCTTTCACAAAACAATCCATCCTTTTCCGGTTTATTCGTTTTGTAATGAAAAGTATAGGGTTTTGTCACCTCTCCAACAATCTCGCCATTAGGTAGGATTTTGTTGGCCCACGCACTTATTTGTTGAGGAGAAACTGATCCAATTCGAAGTTGTTGATGTTTATACCGGTCGATCATAGAACAAAAATAATGATTCATTCCGATCAAGCTTCCTTCCTATGAATCTGGAAGTCCTTCTCAGATAAAAGGAAATGATTCAGTTCCAAAGCCAAAGATCGTAGTTCTCGAACGAGTAGTCGAAAAGATTCTGGAGCATCCCCGGGATTAGCTATTGTTCCTCCAATGATCGTAGTACCAAGTACTTCCTGGCGAGATCTAATATGATCAGATTTATAAGTAAGCATCTCTTG